AAAGTTAATATTATATAATTATTACGTCACATCTGTGGCATGGCCAAAAGGCTCGAGCGCTTCCTGTTTCCGGGGGGTTTTCAGGATCATAAGCAAGTCTCGAGTTTAGGGGGGTAGGGGGGTTTTACGAAAAGGAGCCGAGGGGGTGATATCAAGGATCGTTGAAATTAAGGACTATTTATTATGTACTTGAAAACAGTTATGTAATTCTTCTATAAAAGTCTTAATTCATGAATTAATCGTTTTCTATAACAAGAAGAAACAGATCTACCTTGTAAACATTGTCTTAGCGCTGCACTGTGAAATGTCAGGTGAAAGGAAAAAAGAGAAAAAATAACCATGTCCATTAGAAAGAACGCTTGGCATGTGGCTAACGCACCGCTAGAACTCCACCAAAATTCACGGAATGTCCGGAGGGACGCTCGCATGTGGCTAACGCAAGTCTAGAACATCTGGCCCACTCGTCGAGGTGTCGTTCGTTGCGGGAAGGATGCTGGTGATTTGGACCCGCGTACTTGAGATGACACGAAATGTTCGTAAGAGATAATTCTGTGTCATATTTTACAATTTCTTCTCTTGACTATCATGGATATTTTAGTACCTTGCTTGTGCTTTTGCAATGTCAAATCTTATTATTAAACCAATATTTTAATAAAATAGATAGTCAAATCCTGGTGTATATGTTTTATTTAATATTTTATTGATATTAGATATGTGTCTTTCTTTAATTGAAACTGCTTTATTATTGGGCAGTTATGTTGTTATGCGGGGATGTATTTTGTAATTTCTTAAATTAATGTTGATGAATGTATGGTCAAAGTAGATGAATGGTGATTATACATATATATGCCCTAATACATACATATTATATATATATATCATTCAGGGGACAGTTTAATTTAGAATGCTGGCTTTGGGAGCCAGTGGTGGGAGTTAAAATCTCTCTCCTCTGAAGCAGTAGGGAGGAATTTAACCTCCGGCCGCCGATTTACAAGACCGGTGCTCTGGCGCTGAGCTACTAGTGCAAGCGGTAAAAAGAAGTTTATTCTCTAGCCATCCTGCCATGGGAAAAAATACTAAAAAGATGGAAAAGTATAATAAAGAGGCGATTTGGCCGATAATGACATAGGGGTGTTCGACAGGTATGCCGCCAATTCAGGTGAGGATTATGACGTTTGCAACTAAAAGTCAGAAGATAAATTGTGAGAAGGGACGGAAAGTGAGTCCTCGGTGCTTGGAGGTATGTAGGAGGGGGACGAGTACAAGGACAAGAATTGAGGCAAGTAATGCAAGTACTCCTCCCAGTTTATTTGGGATAGAGCGGAGAATGGCGTAGGCAAAAAGGAAATACCATTCTGGCTTGATGTGTGGGGGTGTGACAAGCGGGTTTGCGGGGGTGAAGTTGTCCGGGTCGCCCAGGTAGTTGGGGGTAAATAGTGCTAAAGACGTGAGGGCCAGTAGTATAATGGCAAATCCTAGTAAGTCTTTATAAGAGAAGTACGGGTGGAAGGGTACTTTGTCTGCGTCTGAGTTAAGCCCTACTGGGTTGTTTGAGCCGGTTTCATGCAGAAAAAGAAGGTGTAAGAGGGTGGCTGCTAAGATGACAAAAGGCAGAAGAAAGTGAAAGGCAAAGAATCGGGTTAGCGTTGCGTTGTCTACTGAGAAACCCCCTCAGATTCACTGGACCAGTGTGCCGCCAACATATGGCACTGCTGATAGGAGGTTGGTAATGACTGTGGCGCCTCAGAAAGATATTTGGCCTCATGGAAGGACATAGCCTACAAAGGCTGCTATTATGACAAGGAGAAGAAGTACGACCCCGATGGTTCATGTCTCTTTATAAAGATAAGAGCCGTAGTACAGCCCCCGTCCGATGTGTAGGTAAATGCAAATAAAAAAGAAAGAGGCACCGTTAGCGTGTATGTTTCGGATTAGTCACCCGAAATTTACGTCCCGGCAAATATGTACGACAGAGGAGAATGCCGTTGCAATATCAGAGGTGTAGTGTATTGCGAGGAACAGTCCGGTGACAATTTGGGCGATTAGGCAAAGACCCAGGAGGGAGCCGAAATTTCATCAGGCGGAGATATTGGAGGGGGCGGGGAGATCTACTAAAGCATTGTTTGCAATCTTGAGTAGGGGGTGCGTTTTTCGTAGGCTGGCCATTAAAGCGTTTCTGTGGTTGAAGTACAACGGTAGTTTTTCAAGCTATAGGTCTTGGTTAAAATCTGAGCAGAAACTATGTCTTACATAATGATAATGATGATACAGGGGTTACTTTTGGGGGTTGTTGTTGTAGTTTCTAACCCTTCTCCATATTTCGCCGCTTTGGGATTAGTAGTGGTAGCAGGGATGGGGTGTGGATTAATAATTGTGTGTGGGGGAGCATTCCTTTCCCTAGTTTTATTTTTGATTTATTTAGGAGGAATATTGGTTGTGTTTGCTTATTCCTCTGCCTTGGCGTCTGAGGCTTATCCGGAAGTTTGAAGTAATCCTCGTATTGTGTTGAATTCTCTGGTGTATTTCGGGCTGCTGTTGGTTGCGGAGATTTATTTTAGCAAGGGGTGATATAATGTGGCAGGTGGGGGGTTGGTGGGGGGTGGTGAATTTTCGGGAGTGCGGGGAGAGTTGGCAGGAGTTGGATTAATATATTCAACTGGGGGGTGGTTGTTGCTGGTTGGGGGGTGGGTGTTGTTGTTAACTCTCTTTGTAGTGCTGGAGGTGGTGCGAGGTCAGAGCCGGGGGGCTCTTCGTGCTGTTTAGATGGTTAATACAAAAAGGGCAAGAACTAGGGTGAGAAAGAAAAAGATTAAGAATGTTTTGGGGGATCCCTGTTGGGCATTGCTTGTGGTAGTAATGAGAGGGAGATTTATAGTATATATTGCTTTTGGGCCCGCTTTCTCCATTCAGGATTGATCAAGGGTTTGGGTGGCAATTATTTGGCCGATACGCAGGCCGACCTTGGGCAAAGATCGGTGGGTAATGGCCGGGAAATAGCCTAGTATATTTGAGAAGTTGTGGTACAGTGTGTTTGGAGTTGTTTTATATTGTTTGGCTACGAGTTGGGCTAAGTCTAGGGCTGTTAAAAAGCCGAGAATTGTTACCAGGAGGGCTGAAAGCTTGGCGAGCGGGGGTATTGTTAAGAGCTGTGTGGGAGGTGCTATTAAGTTATTTATGATTAGAAAGCCCGCCAGAATACTTCCTCATGCAAGTCGTTTGAGGGGGTTAATAACTGCTGGGTCATTTTCGTTGATGGGAGAAAAGACGTTAAACCGAGGGTGTCCAAGGGTTACGAAAAAAACAACTCGGAAGCTGTAGATAGCTGTGAAAGAAGTGGCAATAAGTGTGAGAATTAGGGCCCAGGCGTTGAGATAGGAGGTTGCTGCAGCTTCAATAATGGCATCTTTGGAGAAGAAGCCGGCTAGGAAGGGAAAGCCTGTTAAAGCAAGGCTACCTAGTGTCAAGCAGGCGCTTGTAAAAGGGGCAAGATGTTGCATGCCTCCTATTTTACGGATATCTTGTTCATCATTCAAGCTGTGAATAATGGATCCGGAGCAAAGAAATAGTATGGCTTTAAAAAAGGCGTGGGTGCAGATGTGTAGGAAAGCAAGTTGAGGCTGGCCGAGGCCAATTGCTACTATTATTAAGCCCAGCTGGCTGGATGTAGAGAAGGCTACGATTTTTTTAAGGTCGTTCTGGGTTAGTGCGCAGGAGGCAGTAAATACGGTAGTTAGGGCCCCTAAACATAGACATAGCGTAGTAATGGGTTGGTTGTTTTCTATAAGTGGGCTAAGTCGAATTAATAAGAAAATGCCAGCAACAACTATTGTGCTGGAGTGTAGTAGTGCGGACACAGGGGTGGGGCCTTCTATAGCAGCAGGGAGCCAGGGGTGAAGTCCAAATTGGGCGGATTTTCCGGTGGCTGCAATGACTAGGCCGATGAGGATGAGGTTAATATTTATGTTGGGGGCTGTTGCAAACATCTGTTGTAGGTCTCAGGAGTTCAGGTCTATAACTAGTATCGCTAGGGTAAGGATCATCCCGATATCTCCCACTCGATTATAAAGAACGGCTTGCATGGCGGCAGTGTTTGCGTCGGCTCGGCCGTACCATCACCCGATGAGTAAAAAAGATATGATGCCCACGCCTTCCCAGCCGATGAAGATTTGAAATATGTTGTTGGCTGTGAGAAGAACAATTATAGCAACTAAGAAGATAAGAAGGTACTTGAAAAAGCGGGAGACATGGGGGTCATTGTGTATATATCAGGCTGCAAACTCTAGGATCGATCATGTTACATAAAGTGCAATTGATACAAAGGTTACTGAGTAAAAGTCGAATTTTAAGCTCAGGGCGACGTCGAATGTGATAGTAGACATTCATTTTCAGTCAGTAATAACTGAGTCCATGCCCTCAAACAAGAACATAAGTAAGCCAGCGCTGCTTAGGAAGAATGCGAATTTTACTGCGCTTTTTACTAAGCTCACGTAGGAGTCTTTACTTTCTTGGGCGGGGGAGAAGGAGCGTAGGGCAGGGTAGATTAATAATGCAAAAATAATTGTGAAGCAAGAGGTTAAGACATAGTGAGAGGGGCACATAGCTTTTACTTGGAGTTGCACCAAGAGTTTCTGGTTCCTAAGACCAGCGGATGAACTATTATCCTTTAAAAGCTCGAGTGAGCGTTGGAATTCAACCAAGGGTACGAAGGGTAGCAGCCTTCGCTGCTGCAAGCCTCTCTCGGTAAATAAAAGGAGTTTCACCTTTATTTTTAGAATCACAATCTAAGGTTTTTGTTAAACTATATTTACAAGAGGACCAGCCTCAAATTAAAGAGGGATTAAGCATGAGAAGTAGTAAGGGAAGGAGGTGTAGGGCGATTAGCAGGTGTTCTCGGGTGTGGGTGGGGGCTAAAGAGACGATATGTTGAGGAAGAGGGCCCCGTTGTGTTATCAGGAACATATAAAGTGAGTAGCCGGCTGTGATAAGTGTGCCGATGCCTGTGAGCAGAATAGTTCATGGTGACCAGGTGACTAGGGAAGTAATAATCATGAGTTCCCCTATCAGGTTTGGGAGAGGGGGAATGGCTATGTTGGCGATTGTGGCAATAAATCACCAGGCCGTCATCAGAGGAAAGAGGACTTGTAGGCCTCGGGCTAGTACTATTGTTCGGCTGTGGGTACGTTCGTAATTGGTGTTGGCAAGGCAAAATAAAGCGGAGGAGGTAAGACCGTGTGCAATTATTAAAATGATTGCTCCAGTTAGGCCCCATGGGGTTTGAATTAAGATCCCGCCTGCGACTAAGCCTATGTGCCCTACGGAGGAGTAGGCGATAAGGGACTTTAGGTCAGTCTGTCGAAGACAGATAGAGCCTGTTATTAAAACTCCCCAGAGAGCAAGGATAATGAAAGGGTAGCTAAGTTCTTTGGTTAGGGGCTCGAGCACCGTTATTATGCGGATTATTCCATATCCCCCTAGCTTTAGTAGGACAGCGGCTAGGATTATTGAGCCTGCAATTGGGGCTTCAACGTGGGCTTTGGGCAGTCACAGGTGCATGCCGTAAAGTGGTATTTTTACTAGGAATGCTAGAAGGCAGGCTGCCCATCAAAGCTTGTCGGCGGTTGTTGCCATTATTATGTGGGGTGCGTAAGGAAGAATTAGGAGGGAGAGGGTCCCAGTGTTTGTGTGTAGTAGAAGAAGGGCAACCAACAGTGGGAGTGAGCCTGCCAGGGTGTAGAAAAGAAAGTATGTCCCTGCATTGAGGCGTTCTGTTTGGTTCCCCCATCGTGTAATAATAATTAGGGTGGGAATTAGGGTAGCTTCAAACATGGTATAGAAGAGCACTAGTTCCGTTGCTGAAAAAGCCAAGATAAGGAAGACTTGTAATAAAACCAGGAGTATGATGTAAGTGCGTTGTCGGTTAACTGGCTCATATTTTGTATGGTTCTGGCTGGCGAGAATGGTTAGTGGGAGAAGTCAGCAGGCCAAGAGCAGAAGGGGGGTTGAAAGTGGGTCAGTGGCCATTATTAGGGGGTTAAGGTGTGTTCAGCCTACTTCAAGCGTGTTAATATTTCAGGTCATACTTAAGATGGCAATTAAAAGGCTTTGTGCCAAGGCTGTGGGCCAGAGTCATTTTTGGGGGGAGAGCCAGGTGGTGGGGAGCAGTATAATTGTGGGGATTAGGATCTTTAGCATTGGAGGAGGTTGAGGTTTTGTACTTGGTCCGAGCCGTGTGTTCGGGCAGTGGCAACTAGTAGCGCTAAGCCTGCGCTGGCCTCGCAGGCAGAAAAAGCCAATAAAAGGAGGGGGGTAGAAGAAAAAAATGTTGTATCAAGCTCTAGTAACCATAGGGAGAAGGCAAGAAACAGGGAGAGTATTATTCCTTCTAAGCATAAAAGAATTGATAAGAGGTGGGTGCGGTGAAATGCGACACCGGCCAGGGAGAGGAGGAATGCTGCTGAAAAAGTAAAATGTAAGGGGGTCATTAGACAATTACGGACTTTAACCGGAAGCTTTTGAGCCGAAATCAAATATTTTTATTAAAATAATTGTCTATTCTGCTCACTCAAGTCCTCCTTGAAGTCACTCATAAACTAGGCCGAGGGTGAGAAGGATTAGAAGCATGGAGGCTCAGAAAAATGTATTTAGGGGGTTAGGAAGTTGGTCTCCCCAGGGAAGTGGAAGAAGAAGGGCAATTTCTAGGTCAAAAAGAAGAAAAAGAATTGCGACTAGGAAGAATCGCATAGAAAATGGAAGGCGGGCAGAGCCTAGCGGATCGAATCCGCATTCATAGGGGGAAAGCTTTTCTTGATCTGGGTTCATTAGGGGCAGCCAGAAAGAGACAAGGGTTAAAATAGATGAGAGGGCTATGGAAATGAGAATTACAGTGATAACAAGATTCATTATTTTTCCTTGGGTTTGAACCAAGACCGGGTGATTGGAAGTCACTTATACTATTTAGTACTAGAAAAATATGAGCCTCATCAATAAATGGAGATATAAAGGAAAAGTCATACAACATCTACAAAATGTCAGTATCATGCTGCAGCTTCGAAGCCAAAGTGGTGTTCTATGGTGAAGTGGTAATTAACTTGTCGGAGTAAACAAACGGCAAGGAAGGAGGTTCCGATAATGACGTGGAGACCATGAAAGCCGGTGGCTACAAAAAAGGTAGACCCGTAGACGCCGTCTGCGATGGTGAAGGGGGCTTCGTAGTATTCTATTGCTTGAAGAAAGGTAAAATAGCCCCCTAAAAGAATTGTTAAGGCTAAGGATTGGATTGCTTGGCTTCGCTCCCCTTCTATAATAGAGTGGTGGGCCCATGTGACAGTGACCCCAGAAGACAAAAGAACGGCGGTATTTAAGAGTGGAACACCGAATGGGTCTAGGGGTGTGATTCCAGTGGGGGGTCAGCAGCCGCCGATTTCTGGGGTGGGGGCAAGGCTTGCATGAAAAAAGGCTCAGAAAAATCCTAGGAAGAAAAAAACTTCTGATGTGATGAATAAGATCATCCCGTATCGAAGGCCTTTTTGGACGGGAGGGGTGTGGTGTCCTTGGAATGTTCCTTCTCGTACGATGTCTCGTCATCACTGGTATATTGTTAGGAGGAGGAGAACAGTTCCAAGAAAAATTAATGTTGTGGAGTTATAGTGGAATCAGATAGCAAGTCCTGATGTTATTAGTAAAGCGGCGATCGCTCCTGTGAGGGGCCAAGGGCTTGGGTCAACTATGTGGTATGCGTGTGCTTGGTGGGCCATTTTTATACGTTTTCTTGGAGATAAAGGCTTAATAGTAACACAAAGACGTAGGCTTGAATTATGGCAACAGCTACTTCTAGGAGGGTTAGAAGGATTAGAATAACGGTTGTAAGCAGGGCGACCGTCGTTATCACGGGCATTAGAACAAAAGCAGCTGTGGCGATCAGTTGTATAAGAAGGTGCCCGGCTGTTAAATTAGCAGTGAGTCGAACCCCTAGGGCTAAGGGTCGAATAAATAAGCTGATTGTCTCGATGATAATGAGGACGGGGATGAGTGGGATAGGGGTGCCTTCTGGCAGAAGGTGTCCTAAGGCTATAGTTGGTTGGTTTCGAGCCCCGATAAGGACTGTAGCTAGTCAGAGTGGAACGGCTAGGCCCATATTTATCGAAAGTTGTGTAGTAGGGGTGAATGTGTATGGTAAAAGCCCTAGTATATTTAAGGAAAGGAGGAACATCATCAAGGATGTAAGAATAAGAGCTCATTTATGTCCTCCTGCATTAATGGGGGCAAGAATTTGGGCTGTAAATCGGTTGATAAACCAGTTTTGTAGGGCTAAAAGGCGGTTGTTTAGTCATCGGGGGGTGGGAGTGGGGAATAAAAGCCAGGGAAGGGTTAAAGCGACAGCGACTAGTGGGATTCCAAGGTAGGAAGGGCTTATAAATTGATCAAAAAAGCTTACAGTCATGGTCAGGTTCAAGAGGGGGTTTTAGTTTGCTTTGTGCTTTGAGTTGTAGGGCTGTTTGGAAATGTGTGGGAGAGCGCTTTTGGTACAACAATGATTAAAAGAACTAATCAGGATAGTACGAAAATATAGAACCAGGGGGCAAGGATAAGTTGAGGCATGTCACCAGGGGTGGTTGGGAGGCACCAATCTTTAGCTTAAAAGGCTAACGCTGTAAGCCCTATTTAGCTTCCTGGTGAGGCATCTTCAAGTATTAGGGTAGATCAGTCTTGGAAGTGTTTTAGAGGGACTGCTTCTACTACGATGGGTATGAAACTGTGGTTGGCTCCGCAAATCTCTGAGCATTGGCCATAGTACACTCCGGGGCGGGAGGCAATGAAAGCTGTTTGGTTTAGGCGTCCCGGGACAGCGTCCATTTTCACCCCTAGTGCTGGGACTGCTCAGGAGTGTAATACGTCTTCTGCGGTTACTAAAACTCGGACGGGGGCCTCAGTTGGGACGATTATACGATGGTCTACTTCAAGTAGGCGGAATTGACCGGGGGCCAGGTCTTGTGTTGGGGTTATATAGGAGTCGAAAGCAATCTCTTTGTAGTCAGTGTATTCGTAGCTTCAGTACCATTGGTGGCCGATGGCTTTAATTGTTAAGTGGGGGCTATTAATTTCGTCTATTAGGTAAAGAATTCGTAATGAGGGGAGGGCAATAAGGATAAGAATAATTGCTGGGAGGATTGTTCAAATAATTTCAATCTCTTGGGAGTCCAAAATGTATATATTTGTTAGTTTGGTTGTGACTATAACAACAATGATATAAAGAACAAGGGTGCTAATGAGAAATACAATTATTAGTGCGTGGTCATGAAAATGAAGTAGTTCTTCCATTACAGGGGAGGCTGCGTCTTGAAAACCTAGTTGTGAGGGGTGGGCCATATCTTAAGGTGTGCGGGGGTTTAACCCACAATTCTGCCTTGACAAAGCAGTGTATTGTTTTATACTAACATCTTATTAAAGAAAATGACAGAGAGGTTATGTGATCGGCTTGAAACCGATCTAGGGGGGTTCAATTCCTCCTTTTCTCGTTAGCGGGCGGCTTGAACTTGAACAAAGGCTGGTTCCTCAAAGGTGTGGTAGGGCGGAGGACAGCCGTGTAGTCATTCAATGTTGGTTGCAGTTAGTTCTGTAGAAAGAACTTCCCGTTTGGCAGCAAATGCTTCTCAAATAATAAATAAGAATATAATGACAGCAGTTAGGGAGATAAGGGAGCCTAAAGAAGAAACTGTGTTTCATAGTGTGTAGGCATCTGGGTAGTCTGAGTAACGGCGAGGTATTCCTGCCAGCCCTAGGAAGTGCTGGGGGAAGAAAGTGAGGTTAACACCAATAAACATGACACCAAAGTGTACCTTAGACCATGTGTTATGAAGGGTATAGCCGGTGAGAAGGGGGAATCAGTGCACAAAGCCTGCCATAATTGCGAATACTGCTCCTATTGAGAGGACATAGTGGAAATGTGCGACTACATAATAAGTGTCGTGTAGTGTGATGTCTAGAGAAGAATTAGCCAGTACAATGCCTGTAAGGCCACCTACAGTAAATAAGAAAATAAATCCAAGGGCCCAGAGAAGCGGGGTTTCTCATTTGATAGCTCCTCCGTGAAGTGTCGCTAACCAGCTAAATACTTTTACCCCTGTTGGGATTGCAATAATTATTGTAGCGGATGTAAAGTATGCTCGTGTGTCTACATCCATCCCGACTGTAAATATGTGGTGAGCTCAAACAATGAACCCCAGGAGTCCGATGGCCATCATTGCTCAGACTATTCCTATGTAGCCGAAGGGTTCTTTTTTGCCTGCATAATATGCGACAATGTGTGAGATTATACCAAAGCCTGGAAGGATTAAAATGTAGACTTCAGGGTGGCCGAAGAATCAAAAGAGGTGTTGGTAAAGGATTGGGTCTCCTCCCCCTGCAGGGTCAAAGAAGGTTGTATTTAGGTTTCGGTCTGTGAGCAGTATTGTGATGCCGGCAGCAAGGACAGGGAGGGAGAGTAGGAGGAGTACAGCTGTAATTAAGACGGCCCAAACAAAGAGAGGGGTCTGGTATTGTGAGATAGCGGGGGGCTTCATGTTTATGATGGTGGTAATAAAATTAATTGCACCTAAAATAGAAGAAATCCCCGCTAGATGTAGAGAAAAGATTGTTAAGTCGACGGAGGCTCCGGCGTGTGCGAGGTTCCCGGCTAGAGGGGGGTAGACCGTTCAGCCTGTCCCGGCCCCGGCTTCAACGCCGGAGGAAGCTAAAAGTAGTAAGAAAGAGGGGGGTAGAAGCCAAAAGCTTATGTTGTTCATTCGAGGAAATGCTATGTCGGGGGCTCCAATCATTAGTGGGACTAGTCAGTTGCCAAAGCCTCCGATTATTACTGGTATTACTATAAAGAAAATCATTACAAACGCATGTGCGGTTACAATAACATTATAAATTTGGTCGTCCCCTAAAAGAGCGCCGGGTTGACTTAACTCGGCTCGAATTAGAAGACTTAAAGCAGTGCCTACTATGCCGGCTCAAGCACCGAATACTAAATAAAGGGTGCCAATGTCTTTATGGTTGGTTGAAAAAAATCAGCGTGTAATTGCCACAGGTAAAATGGCTGAGCGTTTAAGCGGTGGATTGTAGCTCCATGTAGGGAGGTTTAACCCCTCTTTTTACCAAGCCTTGAGGTGTGCCGACACGTAAGATTGCAAATCTTAAGTAGCAGTTTAAACCCTGCCGGGGCTTTCCCCCGCCTTTTGCCCCCGACAGGCGGGGGAAAGTTAGACGGATGCTCGCTGGTTTGAGCGTTTAGCTGTTAACTAAAAGTTTGTAGGATCGAGGCCTTCCTGTCTAGAAAGGTTTTAGCTTAATTAAAGTGTCTGTTTTGCATTCAGAAGATGTAGGTTAGTATCCTGCAAGTCTTAATCCAGAGACTGGGAGATTTTCACTCCCGCTTAGGGCTTTGAAGGCCCGTGGTCTAGTGCTATCCTAAGTCTCTAGGAAAGAGTAAGGAAAGCCGAGATAGCTGGGGTTAGGGGTAAAAGTACTAAAGAAAGGGCTACAGATGTGGCTAGGGGGAGGGTTTGTTGGCTGTTATAAAGGCGCCAAGGGGTTGTGCCGGTTGTGTTATTCGGGGCTATGGTGAGGGCTATTGCGTATGAAATTCGTAGGTAAAAATATAGGCTGAGGAGGGCGGAAAGAGCTGCGATGGTGGCAGCCAAGGGAAGGCCTTGCTTAGTTAATTCTTGCAGGATTAGTCATTTGGGCATGAATCCTGTGAGAGGGGGAAGGCCCCCCAGCGATAAAAGGACTAGCGGCAAAAGGGCTGCCAGTGTAGGAATTTTGGCTCAGGAGGTGGCAAGGGTGTTAATGTTGGTGGCGTTGTTGGCTTTAAGTGTCAGGAAAGCAGCGGAGGTCATTGCCAGGTATAGTCCAAGGGTTAATATAGTGAGGGGGGTGTTAAACTGGAGTACTAGGATTATTCAGCCCAAATGTGCGATTGAAGAGTATGCTAGGACTTTCCGTAGTTGGGTCTGGTTTAGTCCCCCTCAGCCTCCGACTAGGGTGGAAGTGATAGCTAGAAGCACAAGAAGGGGGTGGCTCTGTAGAGGTGTTTGGAGGAGGAGGGAGAAAGGGGCTAGTTTTTGTCATGTGGATATAATTAGTCCAGTTGTGATATCTAGACCTTGAAGTACTTCAGGGAGTCAGGTGTGAAGGGGGGCAAGTCCAATTTTTATGGAAAGTGCTAAGATAATAAGGGTGGCAGGAAGGGGGTGTATCATTAAAGAGATGTTTCACTGCCCTGTTAGTCATGCATTGGAGGTGCTGGCAAAAAGGAGAGTGGCGGCAGCCGCTGCTTGGGTCAAGAAATATTTAGTGGTCGCTTCAATTGCTCGTGGGTGCGAGTTTTGTGTTATTAAGGGTAGAATGGCTAAAGTGCTGATTTCTAGGCCCATTCAGGCAAGGAATCAATGGGTGCTTGAAAATGTAATGGTGGTGCCTAGCCCTAAAGCGAACAAAAGAAATGCTAAGATGTAAGGATTCATTAGTAAAGGAAGGAATTTAACCAACATGTTTGGGGTATGGGCCCAAAAGCTTACTTTAGCTGACTTTACTAGGAAGTGGTGTAGTGGAAGCACTAAGAGTTTTGAGTTCTTCAGGTAGGGTTCGAACCCCTTCTTTCTAAGGAGCTGGGGGGACTTTAACCCCCATTATTCACTCTATCAAAGTGGCCCTTTGGTTCAGGCACGGCTCCGGGCTACAAGTGAGGGGGAAGGCCGGCAAGGGCAACGGGGAGAGCGAGGTGTCAAATAACAAGAGCCAGGGTGAGGGGAAGAAAGTTCTTCCAGATTAGATGCATGAGTTGGTCATAACGGAATCGGGGGTAGGAGGCCCGGACCCATAAGAAAAGGATTGATAGTAGGGAGGCCTTAAATATAAGATTAATTGTTGTAAGTTCTGAAAAGGTTGGGAAGTGGGAGGCCCCAAAAAAAAGAGTTGCTGACAAGGCGTTTATAAGCAGAATGTTTGCGTACTCTGCTAGAAAGAAAAGAGCGAAGGGGCCTCCTGCGTATTCAACGTTGAAGCCAGAGACGAGCTCAGATTCCCCTTCTGTCAAGTCGAAAGGGGCCCGGTTGGTTTCTGCCAGTGTGGAGATGTACCATATGGCAGCAAGGGGTCAGGCGGGGATGACCAGTCAGATGGCTTCTTGTGTGGTGCTAAATATTTGAAGGGTAAACCCGCCCGTGAAGATAATTGTGCTTAAAAGAATTAGGCCTAGGCTGACTTCATATGAAATTGTTTGAGCTACTGCGCGTAGGGCCCCGATGAGGGCGTACTTGGAGTTAGAGGCTCAGCCGGAGCCTAGAATTGCATATACTGCAAGGCTTGAAAGAGCAAGAATAAAAAGAATGCTGAGGGTTAGGTCGGTGACGGGGTGAGGAAGGGGGAGGGGTGCTCATATAAGGAGTGCAAGGGTAAGTGCAAGTATGGGGGAAACTAAAAAGAGAATGGGGGAGGAGGAGGAGGGCTGGACAGGCTCTTTGATAAAGAGTTTTACCCCATCTGCAATAGGCTGAAGTAGGCCGTAAGGCCCGACTACGTTTGGGCCCTTCCGCAGTTGCATGTAGCCTAGTACTTTTCGTTCAATTAGTGTGAGAAATGCAACTGCTAGTAAAACGGGGACAATATAGGCGAGGGGGTTAAGGATATGATTAAAAATTATTGAGAGCATTGTTAAAGAGAGGATTTGAACCCCTGTATAAAGGGCTTAGGCCTTTTGCAGTAATCCGAGCTCTGCCACCTTAACTTGCCTTGTTCTTAGGCTAAGGTTTACTCCCTGTTACCTTTTTTATTGGGTAGCATTAGATGAGGGAAGGGCTTGATTAAATCAGAGGCCCTCTCTTTTCGGTCCTTTCGTACTAGAAAAGAGCGTAGCATAGATAGAAACTGACCTGGATTTCTCCGGTCTGAACTCAGATCACGTAGGACTTTAATCGTTGAACAAACGAACCCTTAATAGCGGCTGCACCATTAGGATGTCCTGATCCAACATCGAGGTCGTAAACCCCCTTGTCGATATGGGCTCTAAAAGGGGATTGCGCTGTTATCCCTAGGGTAACTGGGTCCGTTGTTCGGCTTCGCCGGATCTTTTTGGGCCAGATTTTCTGCTAGTTAGACCGGTAGGTCTGGCTTTAGGTATAGATGTTCTATTCCACTTGGAGGTTTTATGTTACTCCGCGGTCGCCCCAACCAAAGACATCGAGACAGGGGGCCTTTGAGTTTATTCCCAGTAGTGCGGGGTCTTTAACATGGGCTGCCTTTACGTCTGAAGCTCCATAGGGTCTTCTCGTCTTATGTTTATATGCCCGCTTCTGCACGGGCAGATCAATTTCATTGACTGGAAAAAGGAGACAGCTTAGCCCTCGTTATGCCATTCATACAGGTCTTTATTTAAAAAACAAGTGATTACGCTACCTTCGCACGGTCAAAATACCGCGGCCGTTAAACTTTCGTCACAGGGCAGGCGGGACCTCTTATACTTGGTTTGCAAGAGGCGATGTTTTTGGTAAACAGGCGAGGCCAGTGTTTGCCGAGTTCCTTCTTCTTCCTTTTGTCTTTCCTTCGGCATTCTTGTGTAAGGTTAACGTTCTCTAATGAAAGATTTTCTAGTGTTGTATAAGATGCTTCATTGCCCTCTGTGGGTGGGGACGCTTAATTTTCAGTGGGGGTTCGTTCTGATGTACACATATGCGGGGAGAGAGACTGAGTCTCTCTTATTACTCATTCTAGCATAATCTTTTCCATGTGGGCATGGAATGGTCTGATATATTTAAAGAGGTTTCAGAGGGTTTAGCATGATTTGTATTTAGTAGTACTTAAGCTTTAACGCTTTCTGACGGGATGGCTGCTTTTAGGCCCACTTGGGTACTCTATTTTAGTTAATATGATCTTTAGCCTTCTTTTAAAGTTGTATCTATTTTCAAAAGAGCTGTACCTCTTTTGAATAAGGCCTTAAATGTTCTTTTACCCTTATGAGGGGCTAGCCTTGACTTGGTTAAAGAAATTAAAGGGCTGAACTTCTATTCATTTCTCAGACAACCAGCTATTGCTAAGTTCGGTAGGTCTGTCACCTCTACTCAAAGATCTTCCCACTCTTTTGCCACAGAGACGGGGGTGTCCTTTAATAGACTGTCTTGGAGTAGCTCACTTAACTTCGGGGTTTCAAACTAAAAAGCCTTTTGCTTGATAGTACTTGCTAGGTCATGATGCAAAAGGTACGAGTATTAGTCTCTGCTTTTTTAACCTTAGATGGGCTTTTTCATCGCTCTTTCAGCTTTCCCTTGCGGTACTTTTTCTATTGCGCCTAGTTTCCTTTTCTGTCTCCCATACTTAGGGGGAAAAATGGTTTAGTTTTTATTAACTTTAGTGCTTTTGGGGTTATTAAAATGGGTTGTTGGGGTTTAAAGGTGGGCTAGCTTTTAGGGTCTCAGAGGGGCCCGGGTTGCACGGGAAACTTCTCAGTGTAAGGGAGATGCTATTCTGTTTAGCTACACTCTGAAAATTTGTCCAAGTGCACCTTCCGGTACACTTACCATGTTACGACTTGCCTCCCCTTCTTTTTAGTCTTGTATTATTTATTTACTTCTTTTATTCGGGGAGAGTGACGGGCGGTGTGTGCGCGCTTCAGGGCCGGCTTCAGAGAAGCGCTCTATTCTTCTCTTACTGCTAAATCCTCCTTCAGATGTGTTTTCAGTACATAATCCGTATTTACTGTCTCAGTAAATGTAGCCCATTTCTTCCCCTCTCGTAAGCTACACCTCGACCTGACGTATTGGGCTTTACCAATTTTGCTTACTATTTGTCCCTCATGGGGTAAGCTGACGACGGCGGTATATAGGCGGGATGAACAAGAGAGGGTGAGGTTGAACGGGGAGTATCGGTTCTAGAACAGGCTCCTCTAGGGGGGTCTAAAGCACCGCCAAGTCCTTTGGGTTTTAAGCTGGGGCTCATAATTCCCTGGCGAATAAATGGGGTAGTTGTTATATTTATGTTTAGGGCTAGGCATAGTGGGGTATCTAATCCCAGTTTGTGTCCTAGCTTTCGTGGAGTCAATATGTTTAAAGCCACTTTCGTTTAGGGGCTTCCTTTCTTCGGGAGCGTATAACAGCCTTGAAGGTGTTCGGCTTTAGTTGAATCTTTCTATTAACCACTCTTTACGCCGATGTTTGTCAGCTTGAGCCTCTCGTATAACCGCGGTGGCTGGCACGAGTTTAACCGGCCCTCTTGATATTAACTAAGTCAAGCTTTCGCTTATTGCTTAATGTTTATTACTGCTGGGTTCCCTTTGGGGGTGTGGCTAAGCAAGGTGTTGTGGGCAAACGTAGGGTTGTGCCTGATACCAGCTCCTTTTTTCCGGGGCGGGAAATAGGTAGGGCATTCTCACAGGGAGGCGGAAACTTGCATGTATAAATTTAACCAAAGTTGACAGTAAAGCCAGGACCAAACTTGTGTGCTTACGGGGCTTTCTAGGGCCCATCCTAACATCTTCAGTGTTATGCTTTAATTAAGCTACGTTTGC